ACTTTATTAATATCAAATTAAAGATTTTATTAATTATTTAATAAATAATTAATATTTAATTAATATTAATAAATAGTAATATTAAAATACTAATGATACTAATGTATTCTATATTACTAATATATTTTATATTAGTAATGTATTCTAATGAATAGTAATAAATATTACTATAACTATGTCTCAGTACTACCAAACATAAAATACTATGGTTCTTTCTATTTCTTTTCTTTATATATTTATCCATATATAAACTATATGTATTCTTTTAAAGTAAAAAGATAATGTATATTTAGGAAAAATGTATATTTAGGAAAATAAGAAGTAATATATATAAAATATATATAATTAATAATAATAAAATAATAAATATTATATAAGGATATAATGATTAAATATCAACAAACAAAATATTAATTACCAAAAGAAAACCATTTCCCTAGTCATAGGGGAAAAATGTCTAGGGATTTGTATTGTAGCATATTCTATTCGAATTATTCTTTTCATTTTCCTCTTTATATGTATTTATATTTAGACGAGCATGTGGTAATGCTTTCATTTCTATGGAAGAACCAATTGTCTAGTATATAAACTAGTACTAATGATGAAATGAAAACTATACTAAACGAAAATTGAATGTCTATTCAAAAATAAAAAAATAGAATGTATTAGGGCTATACGGACTCGAACCGTAGACCTTCTCGGTAAAACAGATCAAACTGATTGATTATTATCAAAATGATTCGAACTGTTTCAAAAACCCAACATGCATTTTGTTGCATTGGGCTCTTTCATCAACTGATGTAAAGATCAGTGAGTTCGCCATATTTTTTCTTTACAGGAAGATAATGAGATGGCTCCATGTGCTCTGATTCATTATTTGTATTATGATCTAGGAGCAATACCAAAGTGTTTCAAAGAAGGGTTACCTTGACTCGGGTATGCCTTTGGCCTGGATCAACCTAAATTAAATGGAGTCTCTATCGTTCCGCTGCAAGAGTCAAATATGAGACTTCATACACCTTAAAGTTCATAGGACGAGAAGAGTTTTTTTGAGGTCCTTCTTATACTCATTAAGCCTAGCATTGAATGGACTGGGTATTTACCTTATCAACTACCAAATCAATGATGGGTTCTATTTGATTTGGCATCTGAATTCGCACCAGAATTGGGCCGAACCAAACCAAATATTTGTCAGGCTATTGTTCTCTCAAATCTATAGAGTAAGACATTGATTTTTTAATAAGATCGATTATGTTTATTGCTTAATATAATAAGCTCCCTTGAAAAGCATTGGCGCACGTGTAAACGAGGTGCTCTACCTAACTGAGCTATAGCCCTTGTTATAGACATCTTAACATATAGATAATTTCTTGTCAAGATAGATGGGTATTACCCAATCCTACATAATAGATCTCTGATCTGTTTACTATTAACGAATTGATATTGCTTAGAAATAATATTCTATCTATAATTTCCGAAGTGATGGGTTTTCCTTTGTGGTGATAAATTACCTACTTAACTCAGTGGTTAGAGTATTGCTTTCATACGGCGGGAGTCATTGGTTCAAATCCAATAGTAGGTATAACTTATTAGATACCTTTGCATTGACTCCGGTATCTAATAAGTTTTTCTACTCATCTTATTTTTTTTTTCTTGTATTTGTATCAGATTAGACTTGATTATCTTCAATTGGCAGAATCCAAATGTATAATAAAGAACTTCTAAAAACTTCTTTTTATTATTTTGATGTATTGACTTTGTTATTTTTAGTAGGAAATAACATTGACAGCCTCCACTCGTGTCCTAGCTCGTCTGAGAGCTAGATTCGCTTCAATTACTTGTCTCTTACCCTCAGCTTTATTCAAGTTAGCTTCAGCTATTTCAAGAGCTTGCTGAGCTTCTTGCGGATCAATGTCAGTACTCATCTCGGCATCATTTCCTAAAATGGTGATCTCATTATTACCTATTCTAGCAAAACCGCCCATCAGAGCTACCGTTAACCATCGGTCGTTGAAGCGTATTCTTAAAAGACCTATATCTACAGCCGTGGCAATAGGGGCGTGGTTTGGTAATACACCAATTTGGCCGCTATTAGTAGATAAAATGATTTCTTTCACTTCTGAATTCCAAATAATTCGATTAGGAGTCAGTACACAAAGATTTAAGGTCATTTCTTCAAATTGCTCTCCACTTCTAAGTTCATAGCTTTCGCGGTAGCTTCATCAATGTTACCCACCAAATAAAAGGCTTGCTCGGGCAGACCGTCTAATTCCCCGGAAAGGATCAGTTGAAAACCCCTAATTGTTTCTGCAAGACCAACATATTTTCCTGGGGAACCAGTAAATACTTCTGCCACGAAGAAGGGTTGTGATAAGAAACGTTCAATTTTTCGCGCTCTTGCTACAGTTAAACGATCCTCCTCGGATAATTCATCCAACCCAAGAATAGCTATAATGTCCTGAAGTTCTTTGTAACGTTGTGAAGTTTGCTTAACTCTTTGCGCAGTTTCATAATGTTCCTCGCCAACGATCCGAGGTTGTAACATAGTTGACGTTGAGTCTAAAGGATCCACTGCTGGATAAATACCTTTGGCAGCTAATCCTCTTGATAGTACAGTAGTAGCATCTAAATGTGCAAATGTCGTGGCAGGAGCGGGGTCGGTCAAATCGTCTGCAGGTACATAAACTGCTTGGATCGAAGTTATGGATCCCTCTTTGGTAGAAGTAATTCTTTCTTGCAAAGAACCCATTTCTGTACTAAGGGTAGGTTGATAACCCACGGCGGAAGGCATTCTTCCCAATAAGGCGGATACTTCTGATCCCGCTTGGACGAAACGAAAGATATTGTCGATGAATAGAAGCACATCTTGTTCATTAACATCCCGGAAATATTCTGCCATAGTTAGGGCAGTCAAACCAACTCTCATACGAGCTCCTGGCGGTTCATTCATTTGACCATAGACTAGAGCCACTTTTGATTCTGCAAGATTTTTTTCATTGATCACTCCGGATTCTTTCATTTCCATGTAAAGATCATTTCCTTCACGAGTACGTTCCCCTACTCCGCCAAATACGGATACGCCCCCATGAGCTTTGGCAATGTTGTTGATCAATTCCATGATAAGTACTGTTTTACCCACTCCAGCCCCCCCAAAAAGTCCGATTTTTCCTCCCCGGCGATAAGGGGCTAAAAGATCCACCACTTTAATACCTGTTTCAAAGATTGATAATTTTGTATCTAACTGTATAAAGGCAGGCGCGGATCTATGAATAGGGGATGTTGTCCTAGTATCTACGGGACCCAAATTATCAACGGGGTCCCCAAGAACGTTGAAAATTCGTCCGAGAGTAGCTCCGCCGACTGGAACACTTAGAGGGGCTCCCGTGTCAATCACTTCCATTCCTCTCATCAACCCATCTGTAGCACTCATAGCTACAGCTCTAACTCTATTATTTCCTAATAATTGTTGTACCTCACAAGTCACATTAATTTGCTGACCGACAGTATCTCGACCCTTAACTACTAAAGCGTTGTAAATATTAGGCATCTTGCCCGGGGGGAAAACGACATCCAGTACTGGGCCAATAATTTGAGCGATACGCCCTATGTTTTTTTCTTCAAGTGTGGAAACCAGAGAACTAGAAGTAGTAGGATTGATTCTCATAATTATAATAAAGTGAAATATGTCGAAATTTTATTTTTGAATAGTGCCACAAATCAAAAATAAATGTCCGATAACAAGTTGATCAGTTAATTCAATAAGAGATAAATGGGAAATCGCACTTGATTTGGTTGGTAACGCCCAACCAAATCCGACTCTATCCTATCGTTTACTTACGTTTACTTAGAATCTTCAAGTTAAGCCAATCTTATTTTTTTTTTTCAAAAAATGGGATTTCAAGTAGATGAAATCTTGAGTAAATGTGTTTCATTATAGAAAAATTTTTCTATTAGATTACCTTTTGAGTTCGAACCAGAACTCGATTTATGTTTGATTATTTCGATCTCATTTCCCATTGTTCTTTATTTATTTTTTCATATTGATTTTTTCCATCTTTATACCTTTTCGTGGATGAATTATGCCCATTTTCACATCTAGGATTTACATATACAACATATATTACTGTCAAGAGGGAATTTTCTTAGTATTTATATACTTAAATTTTATTAGATTTTAATTAAATTTTATTAGATTTTAAATAAAAATAGGAAATAGATTCAAAGAAAGGGATAGGGATCCATTATAAACTTGCAAAACAAAGATTAGGATTGGATTGGGTTGCGCTATATATATCAAAGAGTATACAATAATGATGTATTTGGTGAATCAAATACATGGTCTAATAAGGAACCATTTTATTTTAACATAACATTTTAATGAGTCGATAATATTAATTGAATATTTTTAGAAAGATTTTTGTTCAAAGGTTTCATTCACGCCTAATCCATATCGAGTAGACCTTGTCGTTGTGACAATTCTTAATTCATGAGTTGTAGGGAGGGACTTATGTCACCACAAACGGAGACTAAAGCAAGTGTTGGATTTAAAGCCGGTGTTAAAGATTACAAATTGACTTATTATACTCCTGAGTACGAAACCAAAGATACTGATATCTTGGCAGCATTCCGAGTAACTCCTCAACCCGGAGTTCCGCCTGAAGAAGCGGGGGCTGCAGTAGCTGCCGAATCTTCTACTGGTACATGGACAACTGTTTGGACTGATGGACTTACCAGTCTTGACCGTTACAAAGGACGATGCTACCACATTGAGCCCGTTATTGGGGAGGAGAATCAATATATTGCTTATGTAGCTTATCCTTTAGACCTTTTTGAAGAGGGTTCTGTTACTAACATGTTTACTTCCATTGTAGGTAATGTATTTGGTTTCAAAGCCCTACGAGCTCTACGTCTGGAAGATCTGCGAATTCCCACTTCTTATACAAAAACTTTTCAAGGCCCGCCTCATGGCATCCAAGTTGAAAGAGATAAGTTGAACAAGT